TCTCAAAATTCATGGAGTAGATTATCATATTTCTACAATTCAATTAGATGCGAAATCTAGAAATATACTTTTTGTGGTTGTAGAAGATGTTTTTTGTTGGAACCCCTTCTTTTTTTTTTTTTATTTTAAAAACTGGGTTAGTTGTCCAATAAAAAGTAACAATAACAATAATAGCAGTAATAGATAGTATTTAATGGCAGAAAAATAACAAAAAATTCCATTTTTAAGAAGAATTTTATCAATATTTGTGGCACGCGCATTGTTGTTCTTGTATTACACCCAAAAGGCTCCTTCTTGGCTTAATTACTTAATTACAAGGATAGAGCTTTATTTTATATTAAAATAAGGAAAGAGAAAAAAATGTAGAACCCTAGTTTTGAGCGATTTGATACCTTTTTTCTTCTCGTTGGAAATATTATGTTATGAGAATGAAACCTATTACAAAATCCAATGAATTAAAATCAAAGTAAAAAAGTAAAGGAAAGGGCATTAGAAGGTCACTCTTCTTTTGGTCTAAAAAAATGGATTTGATACAATCAAAATTAATAAATAAAAAAAAAAAGAAAAGATCAAAATAGATATTTTTCCGATTTGATTCTATATTAATTCAAAGAAAAAGAGAGTTTTTCCTTTTTGATTTGAATTGAATGAAATTACACAACAAAGTTCTTATTCTTATAATCCAATTTTTATTATATTAGTTTACTCAACTCAAGAGTTGTTTTATCAATCTGTTGATTTGGAATCACAGGATGGGTAGATGTCACAGATGATGAATGGATTTCTTACCTATGTCACTATATTTTTGTTCGTCTATAATGATTGATTGATGAATCAAAAATTTTCAATTTGATTTCTCAAGTGGTATTTTTGTTTATCTTCCTATCTTTCTAATGGAAACTTAGGGAAGTGCTTTTTAAACATATGTATAAAAAGAACATATTTCATTTAGCCTCTTCATGCCCACCATAACTAGTTATTTCGGTTTTCTACTAGCAGCTTTAACTATAACCTCATCTCTATTTATCGGTCTGAGCAAGATACGACTTATTTGATTTGATATTATGAAATTAATTGAATGAACAATTCATAAAAATCAATCTTTCTGGGATATTCAATATATTCTATAGTTCCTTACCGTGTCAATTTCCAATTCTTGGTCATTGAGATTCATGGGCAATACAGATTAATATTTAAAGATATATATTACCTCCCCCTTTCTCCTTTCAAACAAATAAAAATGATTGAAGTTTTTCTATTTGGAATCGTGTTAGGTCTAATTCCTATTACTTTGGCTGGATTATTCGTAACCGCATATTTACAATACCGACGTGGTGATCAGTTGGACCTTTGATTAATTCACATTTTTTTATTGACCTCCTATTTTGTTTGTTTTAATCCTAATCCACAGGAGGTAAAATTAAGACTTTAGACTGCTGTTCCATTATTTCAGTGTCATTCTCGATCTAACAAGAATGGAATCACGCTCTGTAGGATTTGAACCTACGACATCGGGTTTTGGAGACCCGCGTTCTACCGAACTGAACTAAGAGCGCTTTATTTTCATAAATCATAAAAAATTCTTATGTGACCCCAATTCATCTTGCATGCATATACTATCATAATCTATATATATAGAACTCTCATCATATATTGATAGAATATCCATCTATTTCTATTGAGTATGTATGTCTACTTTTAATCGGTCTCAATTGATCCCTTGTTACTGCTCATAAGATAGGTAATAGTTAGGGATAGGGATGACAGGATTTGAACCCGTGACATTTTGTACCCAAAACAAACGCGCTACCAAGCTGCGCTACATCCCTTTCAATTGGTTTACAGTGTCATTGTAAAGAATCTTTGTCTTGTTTTCCATATCTTGATTTTTTCGGTTGATATATATAAATTATCCTGCCATTTTTTTTTAGTTTCATCTTTTTAGTTTCATATTGTATAACATATATTATAATAATAATAAAAGACTTATATACATCTGAAATCCGCCTAACAAAAAAAAGATGAATATTTTTAGAGAATGCTCGGGCAGAGAAGAAACGGATCTCTTTTTTTGTTAAAAAAAAAAAAAAGAAAGAATATCTAATGAATCGTTATACATTTCAATTTGAATTAAGAATTTTGCGTACAAATACAAGTCGTTATTAATTAAATAACCATCTGATCATATATGTAATTATGTATTACAAATTCTAATATAATAATCTAATATATAATAAAGAAAAAGAATAAGAATTAAGAATAAAGAAGGAGGATTTTAAATGCGAGATCTAAAAACATATCTCTCCGTGGCACCGGTGGTAAGTACTCTATGGTTTGGTGCTTTAGCAGGTCTATTAATAGAGATCAATCGTTTATTCCCGGATGCATTGATATTTCCCTTTTTTTCATTCTAGTTATTGACACGGGAAGGGGTGAAGAAGATTAGAGATACAATCAAATATCTGTGATTAATCCCCCCTTCTCCTTCTTTTTTTCTTTTTTAGAAGTTAGAAAGGAGAAAGAATAAAGTTGGATTCGGCCTCAGTGAAACTCGGAATTCGGTCCAGGCTTCAATTGAATTTAATTAATAAGAAATTCATAAATTTAGAATCCATTCCATTTCTATTAATCTATTAAATAATTAATCTATTAAATAATAGGGTGAGACCAGAAATAGAAATGGAATGGCTAAGGCGGGGCAAGAATATCATATAGGATACTTAAATGAAAACAGAAATACTGTACTGTGATTCTAAATATAGTTAGAAATCTTTGTATTACTTAATTATTACTATACTTATAATTACTATACTTATAACTTATATTATATTGACTATATTGATTATTGATTGGAACGAGATCCTTCATAATTGGATTTCGAGTTAGCAACTTCTATTATCTTATTTTTTGTTCCTTTTTGCTTCGAATCGTAAAATAGAAGAGTTAAGTGAATCAAAAACACAAAGGAGGTTCATGGCCAAAGGTAAAGATATCCGAATAGGGGTTATTTTGGAATGTACCAGTTGTGTTCGAAACAGTGTTAATAAGAAATCAACGGGTATTTCCAGATATATTACTCAAAAGAATCGACACAATACGCCTAGTCGATTGGAATTGAGAAAATTCTGTCCCTTTTGTTGCAAACATACGATTCACGGGGAGATAAAGAAATAGAGAAAATTGATCACTTGTGTGTCACCCCTTGAAGGAAGATGAAAAATGATATATTTTTTCATATTGTTCTAAATTATAGAAGAGATTGTATATATATAACATATAATTCAATATAACATATAAATATACATAGATTTATAGATTCTATTGAATTTCTTTTATATATATATTTATATATATTGAAATCTATTTAAAAACATTATTAAAAAAAAAAAGAAAAAATAGAAGAATAAAAAAAGAGAAACAAAGCAAATCCGATTTTTTACAAAATAGAATTTTCGGGATATAAGGAATAAACAAACTATGGATAAATCTAAGCAACTTTTTCTTAAATCCAAGCGATCTTTTCGTAGACGTTTGCCCCCGATCCAATCAGGGGATCGAATTGATTATAAAAACATGAGTTTAATTAGTCGATTTATTAGTGAACAGGGAAAAATATTATCTAGACGGGTGAATAGATTGACCTTAAAACAACAACGATTAATTACGATTGCTATAAAACAAGCTCGTATTTTATCTTCGTTACCTTTTCTTAATGATGAAAAACAATTTGAAAAAAGCAAGTCGGCCGCTAGAACTAGAGGTCTTAAAAAAAAAAAAAAAAAATAGGATTACTCTTCAATTGAATTCAAATTCCAATCAAAACTCAAATCAAACGTGGATTGATGTTTTGTTCGAAAACTACGACAATCCAATTTTGATTATCGTGTTCTATGTAAGAAAAAAGAGAATCCGTGAAGAAGAATAAATCTTTTTTTATTGAACGTGGTTGCTCATTTTGACAACTTTATCATATGATTCTATTTTATCATACAAATCTCTACTCTACCTTCCCGGAGTTCAGTCTCCGGGGAATTTTTTATGATCTCATTGGAAATCATATAAAGACAATTCTTATTTAATATAGCTATTTGTGAAAGTATTTTACGATTAAGAAGCAACTGCCTCTTGTACAGATTATACATAAATCTGCTATAACTATAGTATAGCCGTTTTTGATTCTCGCGAATTACTGCATTTATTCGACTGATCCACAAACGACGAAAATCTCTTTTTTTCCTATCTCTATCCCTATGAGCCGAAACAAAAGCTTTTATTTTCTGTTGAGTAATAGTTCGAGTAAGTCTTGAATGAGCCCCTCGAAAACGTGATGTAAATAAACCCATTTTTGTCCTACGTTTCCGAGCTATATATCCTCGTTTAATTCTGGTCATTGAATAAATCAAACTTTGATGAATAACTATTTGATTTCTTTTCTTTCAGTTATTCTTTTCCCTTTACTAGTGTATTAATAATAAAAACGGATTTTTCCAATGTATAAAATAAAAGATTCCAATGGCTTTTGCTACTATAACCTTCCCAACCACGATTTTTTTTATTTCTAAGCATTTAACCTCGAAATAAGAAATTGTATTGATACTAGGTATCAAAAAAACATATTCAATTAAATAGAAATGGATAAAGAAATAGTGGATTCCATCGTTTCTATGGTTACTTCTTAAACGGCGAGGTCCTCTCTATACACCGGAGCCCCTCTCTCATTTAATCAATGCTATTGTTAACTTGTACAGTTCACACTCTTTGGCTCTACCCATGAAATAGCTAGTAAAAAGTCTTTCACAACGAAATCTAACTATACAGTAACGGTATTTAAGTATGAAGTGAAGATTAGCTGGGGAGCTGACCCTCTTAGTCCGTTCTTGCAAGAATAAGGGCACAATCTTTCTTTTAATTTTGAAATAGAATTTTCCCTGCTTAATGGATAAGCATTTGCTACCAATGGGGAAATCTTTCTCATCTGAAATTGCAAATTGAGGTGATTGGATTTGCACCAACGGAAACCATAAATTTGATACACAATAACAATAAAAGGATATATATTATAAGAGATCTTTTTTTATAAGTAAGATAGTGAATGGAATGGAGTTTTTCCATTCTATCCTAACCGATCACTTATACCGGAATAATTTGTTTCCTCTGTTTTGTCTTAGTCCATGATTGGAACGAGTCGCACATACACCCTAGTACATGTTCCTCGGCGCTGAGGGCATCCCCGAAGGGCGGGGGATTTCGTGACATTTCGGATTGGCTGTCTTGTGTTTCTAATAAGTTGTTTAATAGTTGGCATGTTGAATCATATATATAATGAGCTGGTTTAGATCAATCATAACCTGATGATTATGAATGACTTATATTCTAGTATTCTAGATTACTTTCATTCTATATTAATTCTATATTACTTATATTCTTATTCTAGATTAATAGATTATAGATTAATTAATTATTAATAGAATAGATTAATTAATAGAGATATTATAATTAAATCAGGTAAGCGGTAAAAAAAAGCAAATTGTGTATTTGCGTGTAATCCCTGCTAATTTTTTATTCATCCGCTACAAGATCAACAATCCCATGAGCTTGGGCCTCTTCTGCTGACAAAAAAGCATCCCTTTCCAGGTCGTAGGATATAAGCCATGCGGGTTTTCCCGTTTTTTGTACATAACCTTTTATGACAGAGTCGCGTAGGCTCATTAGTTCGTCCGATTCCCCGATAAATTCTCCCGATCTTCCTTTATCATAAAAATCACACAAGGGTTGATGCATCATTACCCTGATGATATAACATAATAAAAGGTTCCTCTATCTCGTACGATAAGACGAGAGATAAAGAAAAAAAAAAAAACAAAGATTGAACAACCGTACAGGCATCTTTTGCGTATTGCATACGGCTCTACTATGGAATTGGTTTTTACCTTCCCTTCCATCGAAGAAAGAGAAAAATAGAGAAGGTCTATCAGACCTAGATCGGTAAATGATCCAATAACCACCCTTCCTTTTTTTTGAGTAGTTAAAATAAAAGATACTATGATGGTTCCGTTGCTTTATTATTTGGTCTGTTATTCAGCAATCCCAAAGTTTCTTTTTTTTTTTTCATATTCTTTCATAACATAAAGATTGTTAAAAGCTTTCCGGTGTAAAAACAAAAAAGTTTGTGACGCTGAAATAGGCTCCTGATAGATCAGATAAAATCGGAAATACCCATTTTCTCATACCACTCTTTCGATACATAATCAAATGGTTTTGAAAAATTTTTGCATATCGAATTCGAAGTGCCATGCTATTATTGCTTAATATTCATATTGCGAAGGCATAGTCTTTTTTTTTTTCTCAAATAAAAGACTCATTGGCGCCAAGCGTGAGGGAATGCTAGACGTTTAGTAATTGTTCCTCCTGTGAGAATAAAAGATCCCATTGAAGCGGCTAATCCTATGCATACTGTGTTTACATCTGGGCCCACAGATCCCATAGCATCAAAAACAGCTATTCCGGGCATTATCCATCCGCCCGGACAATTTATAAACAAATACAATTCTTGGGTAGGATCCTCTAGACTGAGAAATACCATAAGGCCAACAAGTTGATTCGATATCGTACTATCAACCTCTTGGCATAAAAAGAGTGCTCTTTGTCGATAAAGTCGGTTGATTAGGATAAGATTTTATCCCTTAGGAGCCGTACATGCACCTTTTGATGCATACGGTTCACAAAAAATCGCGAAAAAAAAAAATCAATGTGTAGATTTCAACCCTCTTTCTTTTTTTCTTTTTCATAGCAGACTTTTTCGAACTTCTAATGAAAGGTCTTTTTCTTACATTTTTCAAGAAAGACGACTTTTGACCCGTTTATCTATATTTATCTATATTAATCTATATTAATATTATTCTATATTAAATTCTATATTAATATTATTAATAATTATAAAAAAGAATACTAAACACTTATTGAACTAACTTCTCATTGATGTATTGTTTTCATCGAGATCGAATCCAAATCGCGATGTAATTTTCTTGTTTTTGATTGGGCTTCTTCAATTCAATTCTTTTAGGTTTCTGTTCTACTCCGAGTAAAGATCTACCCGATTTGGATTTGCACATATAGCACAAATACTCCAATATCACGTCTTTTTGCTACGACTTCTTTTCTTCAATTTATTTCATTTCATGTTTTCCAGCAAACACAAATATATGATAGAAGTAGTAATCATAGATATATTAACATTTGGTTTTTTTTTAACAGAGCCTGGATGCTTCATTTTATTGGTCCAACCAAGCCAACCATAAATTATTGTAAATTTGTAATATTAATCTGGATATCCCCTCAAAAAAAGATCTAATTACATACTTCACGCTCCAATTTTTTGCTGATTCAATCAATCTTTTTTGGGGTGAAAGAGAGGATATCTCGATCGGGGGAGAGAACGGGGAAATCCCATATGACCCAATATATCTGACAAGTCGCACTATAGGTCAACCCAAGATGCTTCTTCCTCTTCAGGACCTTGAAAAGGTACTTTTGGAACACCAACAGGCATAAAATTAAAAAAGAATTGAATTAAATAAAGTAATATCTCTCACTTTGATGCGGAAACATAACAATGGGTTTATTGTCTTAATAATGATTGGTCTTTATCATATTTTATTTATAGATTGAATATAAATATAGATTGAATAAATTCGTAAAAAAAATCCTAAATACAAAAGGAAGACCGAGTGACTAAAGGAAAATTCTTACGAATAGGTTTTTTGAGTGATGAACAAATATGTCTGCATTCACTGATAAAAAGATATAAACACTCATATAAAATACAGTCAACCCCCCCCAACCCCCCCTCCACCATTGCGTATTCTTACTTATCGGGTATAGAATAGATCTGCTTCTTTTGTTCCTACGAATAGAATTCTTTCGTTATTACTAAAAAACTAGAACAAATATTAATCCTTTACCCGAGATAATCCACTAAAAAGAGAGGGTCCATAGTATAGTTTTTTATAGTGCAATAAAGTTACATAGTGTCCATTTTTTGTTGATATAAGAGGTATTTTCATGGGTTTGCCTTGGTATCGTGTTCATACCGTCGTATTAAATGATCCCGGCCGTTTACTTTCTGTCCATATAATGCATACAGCTCTGGTTGCTGGTTGGGCCGGTTCGATGGCTCTATATGAATTAGCCGTTTTTGATCCCTCTGACCCTGTTCTTGACCCAATGTGGAGACAAGGTATGTTTGTTATACCCTTCATGACTCGTTTAGGAATAACCAATTCATGGGGTGGTTGGAGTATCACAGGAGGAACTATAACGAATCCAGGTATTTGGAGTTACGAAGGTGTGGCCGGGGCACATATTGTGTTTTCCGGCTTGTGCTTTTTGGCGGCTATCTGGCATTGGGTATATTGGGATCTAGAAATCTTTTGTGATGAACGTACAGGAAAACCTTCTTTGGATTTGCCTAAAATTTTTGGAATTCATTTATTTCTTTCAGGGGTGGCTTGTTTTGGTTTTGGCGCATTTCATGTAACAGGATTGTATGGTCCTGGAATATGGGTGTCCGATCCTTATGGACTAACCGGAAGGGTACAATCCGTAAATCCCGCATGGGGTGTGGAAGGTTTTGATCCTTTTGTTCCAGGGGGAATAGCCTCTCATCATATTGCAGCAGGGACATTGGGCATATTAGCGGGCCTTTTCCATCTTAGTGTCCGTCCACCCCAACGTCTGTACAAAGGATTGCGTATGGGAAATATTGAAACCGTCCTTTCCAGTAGTATCGCTGCTGTCTTTTTTGCAGCTTTTGTTGTTGCTGGAACTATGTGGTATGGTTCAGCAACTACGCCGATTGAATTATTTGGTCCCACTCGTTATCAATGGGATCAGGGATACTTCCAGCAAGAAATATATCGAAGAGTTGGTGCTGGGCTAGCCGAAAATCAAAGTTTATCAGAAGCTTGGTCTAAAATTCCCGAAAAATTAGCCTTTTATGATTACATTGGCAATAATCCGGCAAAAGGCGGATTGTTTAGAGCGGGCTCAATGGACAATGGGGATGGAATAGCTGTTGGTTGGTTAGGACACCCTATCTTTAGAGATAAAGAGGGGCGTGAACTTTTTGTACGTCGTATGCCTACTTTTTTTGAAACATTTCCGGTTGTTTTGGTAGACGGAGACGGAATTGTTAGAGCCGATGTTCCTTTTCGAAGGGCGGAATCGAAATATAGTGTCGAACAAGTAGGTGTAACTGTTGAGTTCTATGGTGGCGAACTCAATGGAGTCAGTTATAGTGATCCTGCTACTGTGAAAAAATATGCTAGACGTGCTCAATTGGGTGAAATTTTTGAATTAGATCGTGCTACTTTGAAATCGGATGGTGTTTTTCGTAGCAGTCCAAGAGGTTGGTTTACTTTTGGACATGCTTCGTTTGCTCTGCTCTTCTTTTTCGGACACATTTGGCATGGTGCTAGAACCTTGTTCAGAGATGTTTTTGCTGGTATTGACCCAGATTTGGATGCTCAAGTAGAATTTGGAGCATTCCAAAAACTTGGAGATCCAACTACAAGAAGACAAGTAGTCTGATACAACATTGTTTTGTTCCTTTTGGACTTTATTTTCTTTTTGTGATTGGAATTTGCCATAGGGAACCGGATAAATCTTGATTTGAATTGCTACCTTTTCTTTTACTCTTGTTCTTTCTTTTTCTTTATCCGAGAGACAATCCCAAATAAACAGGTATGAAAGCTATAATTGTAAACCACGATCAAATCCATGGAAGCATTGGTTTATACATTCCTCTTAGTTTCTACTTTAGGAATTATTTTTTTCGCTATCTTTTTTAGAGAACCACCTAAAGTTCCAACTAAAAAGATGAAATGATTTTTCATTATCTCAATTGAAGTAATGAGCCTACCAATATTGGTAGGCTCATTACTTCAACTAGTCCCCATGTTCTTCGAATGGATCTCTTAGTTGTTGAGAGGGTTGCCCAAAA